TAGCAGGCCGTTCGTTCCAAAATAGAAAATAGATTAGATACAATTGAAAAATAAAGTAAATGATCAAAAATGGAAATGATTTTTCTTTTACTCAAAAACTATTCAACGAGAGTTTTATTTTTGAATGAAGTTACACGACACCTTTCTTATTATTATTTCGTTACTCAAGAGTTGCGTAATGAATCTGTTGATTCCGAATCACGGGATTGATGTCACAGCTGATGAATCAATCTTTTTTTATGACTTTGTCACTCTATTTTTGTTAGTGCCATCCGTTATGACTGATGAATGAATAAAATTCTTTTATTCCATTGGAATGGATTCTATTCTGTCAATTGGTATTTTTTATTATCATTGTATCTCGCAAAAATGAAAACTTAGGTAAGTGCTTTATCAACATATGTTATGTAGAAAAAGAACGTATCTTATTTAGATCTTTCATGCCTACTATAACTAGTTATTTCGGTTTTCTACTGGCTGCTTCAACTATAACCACAGCTCTATTCATTGGTCTGAGCAAGATACGGCTAATTTGAAATTAATTGATTCAGAAAAAGGAATATTTCGTTGAGATTCCGGGCATTCTATGGCTCCTTCTCACATCAATTCCCGATTCTTGGTCATTGAGATTCATGGACGATTCGGATTAATATTTAGTGATAAATCTTATCTCTTTTTCTCTCCTCAAACAAATAAAAATGATTGAAGTTTTTCTATTTGGAATCGTATTAGGTCTAATTCCTATTACTTTGGCAGGATTGTTCGTAACTGCATATTTACAATACAGACGCGGTGATCAGTTGGACCTTTGATTGAGTAACATCTCTTTTGTTGATTGACCTCCTCTGTGGAGGAGGTCAAATTCAGGTTGCAGTTCAACTTAGTTAAGTTATTCTATTGGGATTCGACATAAGAAGAGCAGAATCACGCTCTGTAGGATTTGAACCTACGACATCGGGTTTTGGAGACCCGCGTTCTACCGAACTGAACTAAGAGCGCTTTCTTATGACAGGAGAATAGATACAACTGGTAGGAAAAGGATTCATTTTGTACCCCCCATCTTTGATGTATATAGGATCATAAAATGGAGGATTCTGTCTATTACTATTAATAGATCTTAATCTTAATGAATCCCTCGTTACTTCCTATAAGAGAAGTAATAGGTAGGGATGACAGGATTTGAACCCGTGACATTTTGTACCCAAAACAAACGCGCTACCAAGCTGCGCTACATCCCTTTTTTCAATTGTTGTACAGTGTCATTGTACAAAATCCATGTCTTGTTTTCCACATCATTATTTTTCTTCATCTATATCCGGTTTCTATTGCCATTTCTTCTTTTCGGTCTCATATAATAGAAAAAAAGAAATAATAATTAGGTACGTACGAAACCTAATGTATAAAAAAATGAATCTTTATGGTTAATACCTAGGAGGAAGGGGTTATCCTCTTCTGTTTTCGGGACAGGAAAATCTCATTTAACGCGGATCATTGTACATGTCCATTTTCGTTAGGGATTCCCTATAAAAATACAAGTAATCTTTAACTACAGCATGTGATCATATATGTATTCCAATAAAGAAGGAGGATTTTCAATGCAAGATATAAAAACATATCTCTCTGTGGCACCTGTGCTAACTACTCTATGGTTTGGGTCTTTAGCAGGTTTATTGATAGAGATCAATCGTTTATTCCCGGATGCCTTGTCATTCCCATTTTTTTAATTCTACTTATTGATATGGGAAGGGATGAAGAAGATTATCGGTACAATAAATTTTATGTGACTAACCCCCCCCCCTTTTTTTTTTCAGTTGTTTGTGGGGTTTGGTAAAACAGAAATGTAAATGTGGGCCTAATAGTTTGTTTGAGATCATATAAGATACTTAAATGAAATATTGGAATTAGGAAAAATTCATAGTTAGAAATAATTGTATTACTTATAATTTTATTACTCTATTTATTGCAACGAAATCTTTCATAATTATTGGATTTCGGATTAGCAACTTCTATTGATTTTTCGTTCCTTTAGTTGGTTGGAATCGAAAATATAAGAACAGTTGAGTCGATACAAAATCCAAAGGAGGTTCATGGCCAAGGGTAAAGATGCCAGATTAACAGTTATTTTGGAATGTACCAGTTGTGTCCGAAATGGTGTCAATAAGGAATCGCCGGGTATTTCCAGATATATTACTCAAAAAAATCGACACAATACATCGAGTCGATTAGAATTGAGAAAATATTGTCGCTATTGTTATAAGCATACGATTCACGGGGAAATAAAGAAATAGATCGAAGGAACGTGTGTGTGCCACCCTTCCAGCCAAGGAACAGGAAGAAAGAACTTCTATATATAGAAACAAATAAATCCTATTTTGGTCGAATCTGAAATGAATGAAGAAATAGGATCTTCGAAATAAGGAATAAACCATGGATAAATCCAAGCAACTTTTTCGTAAATCCAAGCGATCTTTTCGTAGGCGTTTGCCCCCAATTGGATCGGGGGATCGAATTGATTATAGAAACATGAGTTTAATTAGTCGATTTATTAGTGAACAGGGAAAAATATTATCTAGACGAGTGAATAGATTGACCTTGAAACAACAACGATTAATTACTATTGCTATAAAACAAGCCCGTATTTTATCTTCGTTACCTTTTCTTAATAACGAGAAACAATTTGAAAGAACCGAGTCAATACCTAGACCTACCGGTCCTAGAAGCAGAAATAAATAGACATACTCCTCAATTGAATTAAAACTCCAATCGAAATTCCAAATAAGATTGATGTTTTGTTCACAAAAAGCTTCAAATCCAGATTGGATTCTTGCGTCGTAAGTAAGAAACAAAGAATGGGGAAGGGGAAATCCTTTTTTTTTTTTTTCTTGAAACGTATTCGTTCATTCCTATTACTTACCTTAATGAATTTCTACTCTATCCTCCCGGAGTTCATTCTCCGGGGAACTCCCTTTCAATCATTTCTGTAGATCCCCTCCAATCTCTTTTATTTGATGATCTCATTGGAAATTATGTGAAGACAATTCTTATTTAATATAGCTATTTGTGCAAGTATTTTACGATTAAGAAGCAACTGCCTCTTATACAGATTGTGCATTAATCGACTATAACTATAGCATACCCCATTCTCACGAGTTACCGCATTTATCCGAGTGATCCACAAACGACGAAAATCTCTCTTTTGCTTGCCTCTATCTCGATGAGCAGAAACCAAAGCTCTCATTTTCTGTTGAGTGGCAGCTCGAGTAAGTCTTGAATGAGCCCCTCGAAAGGTTGCTGCAAATAAACGAATTTTTGTTCGACGTCTCCGAGCTATATATCCTCGCCTAACTCTGGTCATTGAATCAAATTAATCTTTGATGAATAACTAATGGATTTCTGTTCTTTCAGTCATTCTTTTCACCTCTCCCGTCCGATTAATAACAAAACAGATCCTTCCTATATATAAAATATAAATTCCAATGGCTTTTGCTACTATGACCTTCCCAACCGCGATTTTCATTTCTTACGGGCATTTCACCTCGAGATAAGAAATTCTATCTCTACTAGATAGAAAATAAATAGCGGGTTCCATCGTTTCTATGGTTACTTCTTAAACGGTGAGGTCCTCTCTATACACCGGAGCCTCTTCCGTTCCGCATTTAATCAATTATTAGTAACTTGTACAGTTCACACTCTTTGGCTCTACCCACGAATCATCCAGTAATAGGTCTTTTCACAACGAGAACTATCCATACAGTGACGGCATTTAATTATGAAAGTTGGCTAGGTAGCTGACCCTCTTAGTCCGTTCTTGCAAGAGTAAGAGCAGTTTTTTTCTGCTTCTTAAATAGAATTTTCCCCGCTTAATGAATAACTTTTGCTACCAATGGGGAATTTCTTCTCACCTCAAATCGAGGTGATTGGATTTGCACCAATGGAAACCATAAATTAATACCCAATAGAAGTATATGATAGATCTTTATTTTTAGATAGTGAATTGTCTTTCTCTTTCTATTTCTGTATGCCATATTAATCTTTTTCTCCTCCACATCCACATAGTGGTGGGTCTGATCATTGACATTGATATCAACGAGTCGCACATACACCCTAGTACATGTTCCTCGACGCTGAGGACATCCTCGAAGAGCGGGGGATTTTGTGACATTTCGGATTGGCTGTCTTGTGTTTCTAATAAGTTGTTTAATAGTTGGCATGTTGAATCATATATATATATAATGGTCTGGTTTAGATCGATCCTAACCTGATGATTCTGAATCACTTTCATTACATTTCGTTGGATAAAATATTCAATATCAGATATCTAATCTCTCGGAACGCGATTGATTCGTTTTGGAAATGCGACAATGGCAATCAAATATCGAATCAATCGCGTTCCGAGAGATTAGACGAATTAGGTTTGGAATGGATTTACACTAAATCTCCCATATTTTCGTCCCCTACAAGATCAACAATACCATGAGCTTGGGCTTCTGTTGCTGACAGAAAAACATCCCTTTCCATATCTTCGGATACAACCCATAATGGTTTACCAGTTCTTTGTACGTAAACTCTTGTGAGGGTTTCGCGAAGTTTCAATAGTTCTTCCGCTTCCAGGACAAATTCCCCTGCTTGTGCCTCATAAAAAGAACTGGCAGGTTGGTGGATCATAACCCTGATCATATAACATCATGAATGGTTTTTCTATCTCACATGATCGGGCTAAAAGAAGGGATAAAGAAGAAAAAGATAGAAGTGAACAACCGTACAGGCACCTTTTGTGCATACGGCTCTGCAATGGAATTTACTTTTCCCTTCCTTCCATCGAAAAAGAGATAAATCGAATCCACCTGACCCGGATCGTTGAATGATCCATTTACCAACCTTCCTTTTGTTTCGTAGGCTCCAAAAATACTATGATGGTTCTGTTGCTTTATATATTTATCTCATCTGTGATTCAGCAATCCCAAAGTTTCTTTCTGATCTGATCAAACAAAAATAAGTCAAAAATGCTCTTTTTTTTTTTTTTTTTTTCGTACTCTTTCTTTCATTTTCATAACAGAAATATCGGAAAGAGACTTCTGGTGTGGAAGCAAAAAGGTTTGTGACGCTAGAATGGATCTCTCATACATAAGATAAAGTCGGAAATAACCTTTGTTTCATACTACTATCTCGATACAGAATTTCATGTTTTGAAAAAACAATAATGGTTTGTTCATATCGAACTCGACGTGCCATGCTATTATTACTTATAATTCCTATTGGATATGGCGAAGGCATAGTCTTCTTTTTCTCAAATAAAAAAACTCATTGGCGCCAAGCGTGAGGGAATGCTAGACGTTTGGTAATTTCTCCTCCGACAAGAATGAAAGATCCCATTGAAGCAGCTAATCCCATGCATATTGTATGTACATCGGGTGGCACAAATTGCATAGTGTCATAAAGACCTATTCCCGGAATTACCCATCCGCCGGGAGAATTTATAAACAAAAAAAAATCCCTGGTCTTATCCTCTATACTGAGATATACCATGAGACCAACAAGTTGATTCGAGATTTCGCTATCAAGCTCTTGGCCTAAAAAAAGTAATCTTTCTCGATGAAGTCGGTTGATTAAGACAAAATTGTATTCCCTAAGAACCGTACATGCACCTTTGTATGCATACGGTTCAAAAAATTGAGAAAAAGGATCAATGTATCGATTCTAGCCCTAATTTTTTTTTATTGTTTTTTTTTTTTTTTAATATGAAACCCGAGCTTTGGCTCCCTTTTCTATAAAAATATATAAAAAGTCATTGAACTTTTTGAATTAACCTCTCGTTGATGGTATTGTTTCATAGAGATTCAAATCACGATGTAATTTTCTTGTTCCCGAAAAGGCCTCTTCAATTCTTTTCTTTCAATTCTTTTCTTTTAGGTTCATGTTCTACTCCGGGAAAAGATCTGTTCGAATTTGATTTGCACATATAGGACAAATAACCCCACCAGTACCACTTCCTTTTGTTATTGCTTTTTTTTTTCAATTCATTTCATACCTTCCGACAAAATATTCGATGTATTCATCATATTACTTCATTGGTTGGCAGTTTGAGATCACTACTATGATATTTATAAATAGGATCATATAAATATTTATTACAAATTTGGTATTTTATGAACGAAGCCTGAATACTTTATTTTATTGGCCTGAGAAACCATAAATTATTATAATTGAGAATATTGGTCCTCCAAAAAAGTCGATCTAATTACATTTCACGCTCCGAGTTATTGATAGTTCAATTAATCTTTCTTGGGCGAAACAGAGGATATCTCGATCAGAGCAGAGGAGAGAACGGGGAAATTCCATAGGACCAAATATGTCTGACAAGTCGCACTATATGTCAACCCAAGCTGCATCTTCCTCTCCAGGACTCCGAAAAGGTACTTTTGGAACACCAATGGGCATTAAATTGATCAAGAATTAGTACTTTGCATAACTGCATCACTTTGATGTGGAAACATAACCAATGGGCTTTTGTATTCATAATATTGCCATTTAGTCTATTTTATCCATAGATTGCAAGGTTCATCGAGGATGACGAAATTTAGAAAGAAAAACACTATGAATGCATCGTTCGAACGCTGAACAAAGATCTATGCATTCGCTCACGAAAATGGGACCAATCCCCATTGCGTATTGGTACTTATCGAGTATAGAATAGATCTGCTTCTCTTTGTTCCTATGAACGGAATTGTTCCATTATTATTACCAACAAAAAAGAATAAATATTAACCCTTGCTCATAAATAATCTATTGAAAGGGGTGGGGTCCATAGGATGGATGGTCTTTTCGAATGCGATAAAGTTACATAGTGTCTATTTATCTTTGATAAAAAGGGGTATTTCCATGGGTTTGCCTTGGTATCGTGTTCATACCGTCGTATTGAATGATCCCGGTCGGTTGCTTTCTGTCCACATAATGCATACAGCTCTAGTTGCTGGTTGGGCCGGGTCAATGGCTCTATACGAATTAGCGGTTTTTGATCCCTCTGACCCCGTTCTTGATCCAATGTGGAGACAAGGTATGTTCGTTATACCCTTCATGACTCGTTTAGGAATAACCAATTCGTGGGGTGGTTGGAGTATCACAGGAGGAACTATAACGAATCCGGGTATTTGGAGTTACGAAGGTGTGGCAGGGGCACATATTGTGTTTTCTGGCTTGTGCTTTTTAGCAGCTATTTGGCATTGGGTATATTGGGACTTAGAAATATTCTGTGATGAACGTACGGGAAAACCCTCTTTGGATTTGCCCAAGATCTTTGGAATTCATTTATTTCTCTCAGGAGTGGCTTGCTTTGGCTTTGGCGCATTTCATGTAACAGGCTTGTATGGTCCTGGAATATGGGTGTCTGATCCTTATGGACTAACCGGAAAAGTACAACCCGTAAATCCAGCTTGGGGCGCGGAAGGTTTTGATCCTTTTGTTCCGGGCGGAATAGCCTCTCATCATATTGCAGCGGGGACTTTGGGCATACTGGCAGGCCTATTCCACCTTAGTGTCCGTCCACCCCAGCGTCTATACAAAGGATTACGTATGGGCAATATTGAAACTGTACTTTCGAGTAGTATCGCTGCTGTGTTTTTTGCAGCTTTCGTAGTTGCGGGAACTATGTGGTATGGTTCAGCAACTACCCCCATCGAATTATTTGGTCCGACGCGTTACCAGTGGGATCAAGGATACTTCCAGCAAGAAATATATCGAAGAGTTGGTGCTGGACTAGCCGAAAATCTGAGTTTATCGGAAGCTTGGTCTAAAATTCCTGAAAAATTAGCTTTTTATGATTACATCGGTAATAATCCGGCAAAAGGTGGATTATTTAGAGCAGGCTCAATGGACAACGGAGATGGAATAGCCGTTGGATGGTTAGGACACCCCGTCTTTCGAGATAAGGAAGGGCGTGAACTTTTTGTACGCCGTATGCCTACTTTTTTTGAAACATTTCCGGTAGTTTTGGTAGATGGAGACGGAATTGTGCGAGCCGATGTTCCTTTTCGAAGGGCAGAATCCAAATATAGTGTCGAACAAGTAGGCGTAACTGTTGAGTTCTATGGTGGCGAACTCAATGGAGTCAGTTATAGCGATCCTGCTACTGTTAAAAAATATGCTAGACGTGCCCAATTAGGTGAAATTTTTGAATTAGATCGCGCTACTTTAAAATCCGATGGTGTTTTTCGTAGCAGTCCGAGGGGTTGGTTCACTTTTGGACATGCTTCATTTGCTTTACTCTTCTTTTTCGGGCACATTTGGCATGGAGCTAGAACCTTGTTCAGAGATGTTTTTGCTGGTATTGATCCAGATTTGGATGCTCAAGTGGAATTTGGGGCATTCCAAAAAATTGGAGATCCAACTACAAGGCGACAAGCAGTTTGATACAACATTGCGCCGGTCTCTTTCGCTTCTATTTTTTGTTATTTGATATGGCGTTACCGGGTAAATCTTGACTTGAATCACTGCCTTTTTATTTTACTCTTGCCCTTTCTTTATCTGGTAAATGATCCCAAATGAATAGGTGTGGAAGCTATAATTGTAAACCACGATGGAATCTATGGAAGCATTGGTTTATACATTCCTGTTAGTCTCGACTCTAGGGATAATTTTTTTCGCTATCTTCTTTCGAGAACCGCCAAAGGTTCCTACTAAAAAGATGAAATGATTTTTCATAATCTCAATTGAAATAATGAACCTCCCACAACGGGAGGTTCATTATTTCAACTAGTCTCCGTGTTCCTCGAATGGATCTCTTAGTTGTTGAGAGGGTTGCCCAAAAGCGGTATATAAGGCATACCCAGTAAAGCTTACAAGTAAACCAGATATGAAGATGGCGACTAAGGTTGCTGTTTCCATAATTAGAAAATTTCAAGACTCCGATGGATTTACGATAAGATCGTTTATTTACAACTACAGCGGAATGGTATACAAAGTCAACAGATCTCAACCAATGAATGCAATAGGATTTATGGCTACACAAACCGTTGAGGGTAGTTCTAGATCTGGGCCAAGACGAACAATTGTAGGGGATTTATTGAAACCATTGAATTCAGAATATGGTAAAGTAGCCCCGGGATGGGGAACTACTCCTTTTATGGGAGTCGCAATGGCCCTATTTGCGATATTCCTATGTATTATTTTGGAGATTTATAATTCTTCCGTTTTACTGGATGGAGTTTCACCGAATTAGGTCTATAAGAGCTATGAAGTCTTAGCTTTTGAATAAAAAAAAAATCACTTAGAATTCAGATTTTTAGTTCATTCTGGTAGTTCGACCGTGTAATTCCTTTGTTTCGGTATTTCCGGAATATGAGTGTGTGACTTGTTATAATTGATCTTATTGATAGTACAGAGAATGGATCTGTCATCTCGATAGAGATGATTCTATCTCGTCGGATATTCATTCTAGTATCTGGAGCACGGAATATATAGAATAGATCAAGAAATATTTGAACTATGATTCATACCTACTGTTCAAACCTCGCGACCGGACTCAAAAAAAAATTATCCAAGGGATATTTTGAAAATCAAACGATTTTTCTTCCTTCAGAATTGTGCTTATTTATTTTGGCTGAAGGACAGTAGTTTTTTATTTGGATTTTGGGTCATTACATCCATTCATCAAATAGGTGATAATCAAAGGGTTCTTACTCAGAGAACCTTTGGGCTTAGCTTGGAATTTATCGAATCATCGTGGTTATAGTATGAATCTGAGGTTACAATCGATTCGTGGGGTCTGAACAAGAGAATTCCTATTAATCAATATGTAAATCTGCATTACGCACAAACAAAAAAAAAATCCAATAAATAGGAAAATAGAAGATTCAAGAGGCCTGTAACGCGATCAACATAAAGAAAGGCGGATGAGCTAACTTGATATTTTGGCATTATCATCTCAAAGAAGAGATTCCGGATATTGGTTACTTGTTCGGATCTTCACAGGGAAGGGAAGATTGAATCAAGTGGCTAAGAGGTTTCAAACTTTCTATTCTATATCCGTTGCAACCACTATTTGGTTGGTTCCGCTTGAGCCGTACGAGATGAAATTCTCATATCCGGTTCTTAGAGGGGGAAGTCTTCTCGGTTTACCTATCTCAATAAAGTATATGATTGGTTCGAGGAACGTCTCGAGATTCAGGCGATTGCAGATGATATAACTAGTAAATATGTTCCTCCTCATGTCAACATATTTTATTGTCTAGGAGGGATCACACTTACTTGTTTTTTAGTACAAGTAGCTACGGGCTTTGCTATGACTTTTTACTATCGTCCAACTGTTACAGATGCTTTTGCATCTGTTCAATATATAATGACTGAGGTCAACTTTGGTTGGTTAATACGATCAGTTCATCGATGGTCAGCAAGTATGATGGTACTAATGATGATCCTGCACGTATTTCGTGTGTATCTTACAGGTGGATTTAAAAAACCCCGTGAATTGACTTGGGTTACAGGTGTGGTTCTGGGTGTATTGACTGCATCTTTTGGTGTAACTGGTTATTCTTTACCTTGGGACCAAATCGGTTATTGGGCAGTAAAAATTGTTACAGGCGTACCTGACGCTATTCCTGTAATAGGATCTCCTTTGGTAGAGTTATTACGTGGAAGTGCTAGTGTGGGTCAATCCACTTTGACTCGTTTTTATAGTTTACACACTTTTGTCTTACCTCTTCTTACTGCCGTATTTATGTTAATGCACTTCCCAATGATACGTAAGCAAGGGATTTCAGGTCCTTTATAGAGCATACAGATCTTAGATATTTGTAATTGATCATATATTATTTGGGGGAGGAACAATAGTATTTCATTGCTACAAATATGAATTATTAAAAATAATAAGACATGTTATTTGGATATTTCTATTCAACTACGAAGTATTCTTTCTTTAATACGAATAGTTTGAAGTGAATTCTCCGAAGAGAAGATGGATTATGGGAGTGTGTGACTTGAACTATTGATTGGGCCGTGCAGATATAGAATTTTATCCGCCACATTGGAATTCCGAACCCAATGTGTCTCCATATCCAACCACCGCATAATTCCCCCCGCGGAGCATAGCATAGGCCGGTTCGCTTGAGGAGAATCTTTTCTATGATCATACCTGAATCATGTGATGCATGAACAGGCTCCGTAAGATCCCGTAGAATAAGTGATATGGAATGATCCAGATTATGTTCTATCTATTCCACATACTTAATAGTAGGGAAATGCATTCATTTCTTCTGCATTAATCCCGCCGATCTATGATACTATCGGAGTGAAACAAGGGATCTAAGGAAGAGCAGAGGCTAGACTTTGTTAGTACCAAGTAAATCCTTTGTATGTAATAAGATTCGAAATAGTGCGGGGATAAGCACAAATTACAAGACATGAGACGATCCAAAAAGCACTTGATCACGATCAAGTTTGTAAGCCTACTTGGGTATTGAGCATTTACCTGTAAGAACGGAATGCCTTTCAATGCATGGTTCCAACTTTGGAAAACAGAATCCGGTAAATCTTTTCTTACATAGAATCATTGTATATGTGTAGATAGAGCCGAAATATATATTTTCTAGGGATCCATTTCTTGCATTCCTTTGATTCTTGCTCGAGCCGGATGATGAAAAATTATCATGTCCGGTTCCGTAGGGGGATGGATTTATAAGAATTCACCTATCCCAATAACAAAGAAACCTGACTTGAATGATCCTGTATTAAGAGCTAAGTTGGCTAAAGGGATGGGACATAATTATTATGGAGAACCCGCGTGGCCCAACGACCTTTTATATATCTTTCCAGTAGTAATTTTAGGTACTATTGCGTGTAATGTGGGCCTGGCGATTCTAGAACCATCAATGATTGGTGAACCCGCGGATCCATTTGCAACTCCTTTGGAAATATTACCCGAATGGTACTTTTTTCCCGTATTTCAAATACTCCGTACAGTTCCCAATAAGTTACTGGGTGTTCTTTTAATGGCTTCAGTACCGCTGGGATTATTTACAGTACCCTTTTTGGAGAATGTTAATAAATTCCAAAATCCCTTTCGTCGTCCAGTAGCTACAACAGTCTTTTTGATCGGTACTGCAGTAGCCCTTTGGTTAGGTATTGGAGCCACATTACCTATTGATAAATCCCTAACTTTAGGTCTTTTTTAAATTGATTGAATCGGTAAATACTACGACATATGTATCTAGGGAATGGAATAGTCGCTTCAAAGCGAATCCTCCCTAGATACATTTCTAAAATTTTATTAGGTATTCAATCCGAATATATATATGGATTGTGCTGAAGATTCAAAACGAATTTTATTCTGTCCTTGTATTTAAAACTTATTCTTAGGTAAATCAATTGCGAAATGCTTCTGTAGAGTGTCCAATATCTGTTTTACATCTTCTATTCGAAAATATTCAATTTTCATAAGATCTTCTTGACTGTTACTCAAAAGGTCCAATAATGTATGTATATTGGACCTTTTGAGACAATTATAGGTCCTGGGAGGCAATTCTGATTGGTCAATAAAAATACATTTCAATGCAATTTCTTTTTTGTTTTTCTTTAGATTAGCCAATCTATCAGGAAAGGTAAAAGGGGGTACAGTAAACCTGTTTTGATTTTCCTCGAAATTAATGTCCTCTTCCTCTGCATGTAGAAAAGGAATAAATAAATCAATCAAATTACGGGAAGCTTCGTGAAGTGCTTCTTTAGGAGTTAAACTTCCATTTGTCCATATTTCGAGGAAAAGTATCTCTTGTTTCTGATTACCATTTCCATAAGAATGAATACTATGATTCGCATTTCGAACAGGCATGGATACAGCATCTATCGGATAACTTCCATCTTGAGAGTTTTTTGTGGTTTTCATACGATATCCGCGATCCCTCTGGATTTGTAATCCAATACACAAATCAATCGGTTCCGTCAGGCTAGCTATATGTTGTGTAGTATCAACTACTTCTACGGAAGGTGGTGAGATGATGTCTTGAGCAGTTACGCATCTAGGACCTCTGACGCAAATAGATGCGTCTCGAGTTCCATAAAGATTACTTCTCAATACAATTTCTTTCAAATTCATTAAAATTTCATGTACTGATTCTTCAATGCCCGCTATCGTAGAATATTCATGTGGTACCTTCTCAGATTTTGCACGTGTGATACATGTTCCTTCTATTTCTCCAAGTAAAGCCCTTCGCATGGCGATACCTATAGTATCGGCTTGTCCTTTCAGAAGTGGGGACAGAATGAAACGACCATAATAAAGGCGCTTACTGTCTGCTCTTGATTCAACACACTTCCACTGTAGTGCCCGAGTGGATCCTACTACTTCCTCTCGAACCATACTAATATTTTGATTTGATCAGATCATTGAATCATTTATTTCTCTTAAAATCTATTCAATTCTAATTTCTACACACGTCTTTTTTTAGGAGGTCTACATCCATTATGTGGCATAGGGGTCACGTCACGTACGAAATTTAATAATATGCCGCTTCTACGAATGGCTCGTAATGCTGCGTCTCTTCCGAGCCCAGGACCTTTTATCATGACTTCTGCTCGTTGCATACCCTGATCTACTACTGTACGAATAGCATTTCCCGCTGCGGTTTGAGCCGCAAACGGCGTCCCTCTTCTTGTGCCTTTGAATCCACAAGTACCGGCGGAGGACCAAGAAACTACTCGACCCCGAACATCTGTAACAGTCACAATGGTATTGTTGAAACTTGCCTGAACATGAATAATTCCTTTTGGTATTCTACGTCCAGTCTTACGTAAACCAATACGTCCATTCCTACGTGAACCAATTCTTGGTATAGTTTTTGTCATATTTTATCATCTCAGAGATCTGAGTCAGAGATAGAGATATACGGAGATATCCATTTTGTGTTAAAAAGCTTTTTTTTATATCCTTTACTTTAGGAAGTCCATCTTTTTTTTATAAAAAGATTACCCCTGTCTTTGTTTATGTTTCGGATTATAACAAATAACTATAATTCGTCCCCGCCTACGGATTAGTCGACATTTTTCGCAAATTTTACGAACAGAGGCTCTTATTTTCATATTTCTAATTCCTTACCTTAATTCTGAATCTACTCTTTGGAAGAAAATAAGTTTCTTTCATTTTTAAACCGTGAGTTGTATCCCCATGAAAAGAATAGTTAAAAACCATTTATTTACTCGTTCGAATCTTTATTGCGAAGTCTATAAATTATGCGTCCTCTGGTTGAATCATAACGACTTACTTCGATTTTTACTCTATCTCCCGGTAGTATCCGTATAGAACTGCGTCGGATCCTTCCAGAAATATAACCTAGAACCAGATCTTCATTATCTAAACGCACCCAAAACATACCATTAGGAAGTGATTCAGTAATTAAACCTTCATGAATCAATTTTTGTTCTTTCATTCCAGGTAACCCCCTTTAAGTCTCCACTAATGTAGGAGTAGTGCTATTATACATACAACCCGCTTTTCTCTCTTTTTCACAAAAAAATACTAGGAAGTTGCGGATCAAATTCGGATACCAGAGGAGAAGAATCAACATATATAACATAACATTTCTCCTCCAATTCCCTGTAGTCGAGCCTCCCGATCTGTCATTATACCTCTAGAAGTAGAAACAATTACAATCCCTATTCCGCCTAAAATCTTGGGAATTCCTTGATAGTTGGAATAGATTCGTAAACCAGGTCGGCTGATACGCTTTAAAATAGTTCTATATATCCCTTTCCTAGTCCTTCTATGTCGCAGGGTTAAAACCAAGAAATCTTTATTACTTTCCCGATGTTTTCTAACGTTTTCAATAAAACCTTCTCGCAGAAGTATTTTAACAACGTTTTCGGTAAGATTCGTAGATGCTATTCGAACTGTCCCTTTTTTAGCCATTTGAGCATTTCTTATAGAAGTTATTATATCGGCAATAGTGTCCTTACCCATGACGAACTATAATTATAGGTACTCCAAATTTTGATATAATCAGCGTGTTAGGTTTTTCGTTATTTTTCTTATTTTTTTTTTTATGAATTAGTAAAGTAAAGATATATGCGTGAGACACAATCTACTAATTGATCTATATCAGATATCCTAGTGTAGCATCATCTACCACTATTTATAATACCTCAGGAGCTAGGGAAACTATTTTAGTGAAATTCAAATGTCTCAATTCCCGAGCGATCGCACCAAAAACTCGAGTTCCTTTTGGATTCCCTTCTTGATCAATGACAACTGCTGCATTGTCATCATATCGTATTATCATACCGTTGTCACGTTTGAGTTCTTTACATGTACGTACAATTACAGCTCTGACCACTTCTGATCTTTCTAGAGACATATTGGGTACTGCTTCTTTGATTACAGCAACAATAACGTCACCAATATGAGCATATCGGCGATTACTGGCTCCTATGATTCGAATACACATCAATTCTCGAGCCCCGCTGTTATCCGCTACATTTAAAAGGGTCTGAGGTTGAATCATATCATTTTTGTTTTTAATCTGCTCTTTCAATGCAAGGGTGAAGGAAAAAAAGAAATATTGTCCGTCTGGAAATAAATAAAACTTCGTTTGTATTTTGAATCCTAAATAAATACCCTTTATCTTTGTTTCCACACTCCTTATCTATCCCGCAATAATAAATTGCGTTCTTATAGGCATTTTGGACGCGGCTATTTCAATAGCGGCTCTGGCTACAGTTTCTGATACTCCACCCATCTCATAAAGTATTCGACCCGGTTTAACAACGGATACCCAGTATTCGGGGGATCCCTTCCCCGAACCCATACGTGTTTCCGCGGGTCTTATTGTAACGGGTTTGTCCGGAAATATACGTACCCAGATTTTTCCACCACGACGTGCATATCGTGTCATTGCCCTTCGCCCCGCTTCTATTTGTCTAGATGTGATCCAAGATGGTTCAAGTGCCTGAAGAGCGTATCTTCCGAAACAAATATGACTGCCTCGATAAGACATTCCCTTCATTCTTCCTCTATGTTGTTTACGGAATCTGGTTCTTTTGGGGTTATAGTTGATGGTTATTTCTCAATTCCATCTCTACTGCAGAACCGGACATGAGAGTTTCTTCTCATCCAGCTCCTCGCGAATGAATATGAATTCAAAAATATTACAGATACAGGTGTATTTAATGAATAATACAAAAAATCGTGGTATTTGTTGATATTGAATCTGTTATGTAGGAAGCTGTATATACAAGATCTAGATATAGATTTTTCTTTCTCATTATTTAACTTCGTTCTATTTAATTTATTATGGATAATGTTTTTTTTTTACTTTAATGCCCAAAATATTGAATTCAATAAGGCTTTCGCGGGCGAATATTGACTCTTTCCTGCTTCACTCGTAGCGTATGTATGACCTCTACGAATAAATCAATTGGTTCCTGGTTCGTTCCGCCATCCCACCTAATGAATCATTAGAATTCGTTTTCATTCAATAGAATCTTATGCAGTCACAGGTTCCATCGTTCCTATAGCTTCTCTATTCATGGCTAGGCCCGAACTCTGCAATGGAGCTCCCAACTAAGTTCCTGAGTCAATCTTCTCAGTCTCTATTGACTTTGGGGCTCTTTATTATTTGTATTTTTCCTATGGGTATTGAATTGATGCGTTATTACATTGCCTTTTAGGAGGTGATTCATAGACCATACATATTAGAATCATATATCATTGAGATTCTCCTTCTCTCTTTCTCTCACCCTTTCATTTATCCACATACCTATTTTTTCATAACCCATAATAAGATTGATTTTTCTTTTAGGGAAATAAATAGTATTTCAGTTGCTATAACTATATGATTGATACATCATATAGCAATTCTTCTTTTGTATCTCGATAACACGAAGCAATAAGTTGGTTATTAGTTCTATAGTTATTAGTTCATAACGGTCCGGTCCATTTTTGGAATCCTAATAAATCTAAAGAAAAATTAACGAGTCACACACTAAGCATAGCACTTCTACCAAATGAAATGGTTAATCGAATTTTTATTCAACCCTATAGAATTAGAATTGCTCGTTTTTATTTAAAAAAAAGCGAAAAATAATGAAGGAAACAGTTTTCCATTTTTTGTTCTATCTCCGGATAGAACGGCAAGGCGTGTAAAGGACCATTATTCCTCGTCTACAAATATCCAAATTTTTATGCCTAATACCCCATAGATAGTTTGAACTTTATGGAAACAATGATCAATTTTAGCTCGAATGGTTTGTAGGGGAACCCTACCTTCTCTTATCCATTCGACACGTGCAATTTCTTTTCCATCGATACGTCCTGCGATTTGAATTTGAATTCCTTTTGTATCTGCTTGTTCAGTCAATTCAATAGCTTTTTTCATTGCTTTTCGAAACGAAACTCTATTTTTTAGTTGTAAAGCTATATATTCAGCAAGAATATTGGGTTGCCCATAAGGTTTTGAAATTCTTGCGATAGCAATGTTGAGTCTCTGATTCACAGAATTTAATCTTTTTTGTACACTCATCT